TCACCTTGCTATCGAACATTTATTTTGGATTCAAAATTTTTTGAAAAAGAAATTCGACATATTTTTTATTTTTATTTATTATTATGAGAATCAATCCTACTACTTCTGGTCCTGGAGTTTCCGCGTTTGAAAAAAAGACCCTGGGGCGGATCGCTCAAATCATTGGCCCGGTGCTAGATGTAGCCTTTCCACCGGGCAAGATGCCAAATATTTACAACGCTTTGGTAGTTAAAGGGCGAGATGCTGTTGGACAACAAATTAATGTGACTTGTGAAGTCCAGCAATTATTAGGAAATAATCGAGTTCGAGCTGTAGCTATGAGTGCTACAGATGGTTTAATGAGAGGGATGGAAGTGATTGACACGGGAGCTCCTCTAAGTGTTCCGGTCGGGGGGGCGACTCTAGGACGAATTTTTAACGTGCTTGGAGAACCTGTTGATGATTTAGGTCCTGTAGATACTCGCACAACATCCCCTATTCATAGATCTGCCCCTGCCTTTATACAATTAGATACAAAATTATCCATTTTTGAAACAGGAATTAAAGTAGTAGATCTTTTAGCCCCTTATCGGCGTGGGGGAAAAATAGGACTTTTCGGGGGAGCTGGGGTGGGGAAAACAGTACTAATTATGGAATTAATTAACAACATTGCGAAAGCTCATGGAGGTGTATCCGTATTTGGCGGAGTAGGGGAACGTACTCGTGAAGGAAATGATCTTTACATGGAAATGAAAGAATCCGGAGTAATTAATGAAGAAAATATTGCAGAATCGAAGGTAGCTCTAGTCTATGGTCAGATGAATGAACCACCGGGAGCTCGTATGAGAGTTGGTTTGACTGCCCTAACTATGGCGGAATATTTCCGGGATGTTAATGAACAAGACGTACTTCTATTTATTGATAATATCTTCCGTTTCGTCCAAGCAGGATCAGAGGTATCTGCTTTATTGGGTAGAATGCCTTCCGCTGTGGGTTATCAACCCACTCTTAGTACCGAAATGGGTTCTTTACAAGAAAGAATTACTTCTACCAAAGAAGGATCCATAACTTCCATTCAAGCTGTTTATGTACCTGCGGACGATTTGACTGACCCCGCTCCTGCCACGACATTTGCGCATTTAGATGCTACTACTGTACTATCAAGAGGATTAGCCGCTAAAGGTATCTATCCAGCAGTAGATCCTTTAGATTCAACATCAACTATGCTCCAACCTCAGATTGTTGGTGAAGAACATTATGAAACTGCGCAAAGAGTTAAACAAACTTTACAACGTTACAAAGAACTTCAGGACATTATAGCTATCCTTGGGTTGGACGAATTATCCGAAGAGGATCGCTTAACTGTAGCAAGAGCACGAAAAATCGAGCGCTTCTTATCTCAACCCTTTTTCGTAGCAGAAGTATTTACGGGTTCCCCGGGGAAATATGTCGGTCTAGCAGAAACAATTAGAGGGTTTAAATTGATCCTTTCCGGAGAATTAGATAGTCTCCCTGAACAGGCCTTTTATTTGGTAGGGAACATTGATGAAGCTACAGCGAAGGCTACGACTTTAGAAATGGAGAACAACTTGAAGAAATGACCTTAAATCTTTGTGTACTGACTCCCAATCGAATTGTTTGGGATTCAGAAGTGAAAGAAATCATTTTATCTACCAATAGTGGACAAATTGGCGTATTACCAAATCACGCGCCTATTGCTACGGCTGTCGATATTGGTATTTTGAGAATACGTCTTAACGAACAATGGTTAACGATGGCTCTGATGGGTGGTTTTGCTAGAATAGGCAATAATGAGATTACTATTTTAGTAAATGATGCGGAGAAGGGTAGTGACATTGATCCACAAGAAGCTCAGCAAACTCTTGAAATAGCAGAAACTAGCTTAAGGAAAGCTGAAGGAAAGAGACAAATAATTGAGGCAAATCTAGCTCTTAGACGAGCTAGAGCCCGAGTAGAGGCTATCACTGTGATTTCGTAACTAGTTAGTGCCTTCCGAATAATCAATAATCATCAAAGGAACTTCTGTATAAACAGAAGTTCTGTTTATACACCCTATTTTTTATTTTTATAATTTTATAAATAGAATCATAAGTGGAATCGGATTCTAAATACAAGGAAAAATTTTTGAATTCAAAAAACAAAAAAATGAAATAGAAAAGAATGGAAAAAATAAAAAATTAATAAAACAAGATGGATAGAAAAACTTATTAGATACCATTGATTTTGATATCTAATAAGGTCTACCTACTATTGGATTTGAACCAATGACTCCCGCCGTATGAAAGCAATACTCTAACCGCTGAGTTAAGTAGGTCTTTTATAATCACAAAGAGAAAGAAATGGAACTCGTCGCATCGACGGATTATAAATGGAATATCATTTATAAGCAATACCAATCAAACATATCGCACAAATAAGATGTTGCATCATATCATGGAATATTTATCTTGACAAGAGATTGTCGACATGATAAAATATGTATCACAAGCACAAGGGCTAT